ATTTGGTTGGTTGCATTATTGAAATGATGTTTGATGTTTGTCAGTGTTTAAAGTAGAGCATTGGCTGTGTGTGCTTTAAACATATGATATTAACTATGTGTTTTGTTTTAGACTTGTTTTTGGTTAATAAATGAATGTTTGTTTGTTTGATCAAACAGTTTGTTTTTCTAGGGTAGCTCCTGTTAAAATGAAGTTTGATACGAGTGAAGTATGTTGGCCCGCCTGGAAGTGTGGGTTTAAAATTTTTGGAGAAGCCAGGCCCTGAGGATTAATCCATTTTTAGTTTACAAAACTAATGCTTTATGTTTAAGCTATCAGGACATTTTTGGTAAAGAATTTTGTTTTCTAAAATTGAGACCCCCGGTATGAGGGCAATTAGTATGCTGAAATAAATGATGGATGCTGCTTGGCCAAGTTCAATGGTTGGGTATTGAACTGGTTGTCCTCCCACTCATGTAAGAATGAAGACGTTTGAAATAAAGGTTCAAAATATAATTTGTGAGGTTGGGCGGAAGGCTATTGTTCGTTGTTTTGATAGGTGGGTGGTTGGTAGAATTGCTAGGATTATAATGGAGGCAATTAAGGCTAGTGTGCCTCCAAGTTTGTTGGGGATTGATCGTAAAATAGTGTATGCAAATAGAAAATATCATTCTGGTTTAATGTGTGCTGGTGTGGTGAGGGGGGAAGCTTGGCGGAAATTTTCTGATTCCACAAGAAGGTTTGGTATTAATAGAGTTACGATTGTGAATAGTATTAATATTATTGCTATTCCTAGAAGGTCTTTGAAAGAAAAGTAGGGGTGGAATGGGATTATGTCAATAGTGGATGAGAGGCCTGTGGGGTTATTTGATCCGGTGTCGTGAAGAAATATTAGGTGGATTGCTGTGAAAGCGGAAATAATAAATGGAGTAATTACATGAAATGTAAAAAATCGAGTTAATGTTGGTTCATTTACTGCAAAACCTCCTCAGATTCATTGGATAATGGGATCCCCTAAATATGGAATTGTTGAAATTATACTTGTGATGACGGTAGCGGCTCAGAATGATATTTGTCCTCAGGGCAGTACGTAGCCTATGAATGCAGTGGCTATTGTTAGTAGAAGTAAAATAATTCCGATGTTTCATGTTTTTTTGTATAGGTATGAGCCGTAATAAATTCCGCGTCCAATATGTATATAAATACATAGGAAGAATATTGATGCCCCATTTGCATGAATGTTTTGTATTAGCCAGCCGAAGTTAACGTCTCGAAGGATGTGAATTATGGAGTCGAAGGCTATAGTTGTGCTGGCTGTGAAGTGAGCGGCTAAAAAAATTCCGGTTACTAGTTGGATGATTAGGGTTATTCCGAGCAGTGATCCAAAGTTTCAGAATGCTGAAATATTTGATGGGGTTGGAAGGTTGATTAGTGAGTTGTTGATTGTTTTTATGATGGGTGATTGTGCTTTGTGAGACATAAGTGTTTTTATAGTTGAATTACAACGCTGATTTTTCATTTCGGAAGTCTGGCTTAAAGTTGCTAGTAAAAACGATGTATTTTGTGTTATTAGTAAGCTTGGCTTTTTTTGTAGGGGTAGTTGGGGTTGCATGTAATCCTTCTCCGTGTTTTGGTGCGCTAGCATTGGTGTTGGCTTCTGGGTTTGGGTGTGCTATGGTGGCTGAAATGGGAAGTTTTTTTTCGGCTTTGATTTTGTTTTTAATTTATCTTGGAGGAATGTTGGTTGTGTTTGCTTATTCTGTTGCTATGTCGGGGGATGTATACCCAGAGGCTTGAGGGGGTCGTTTTTTTAGTTTTATGGTTGTTTGTTTTGGAGTGCTAATTTTTGTTGTGGGAAAGTTTTTGGGGTTGGTTTCATTTGGCATATATGGTCTGGGCTTGGGTTGTGTTGGTGTGTCCTTGTTATACTCGTATGGGGGGTATTATTTATTGTTTGTTGGAATAGGGTTATTGTTAGCATTGTTTGTGGTGTTGGAGTTGGTTCGTTGGGTTTCGTTTGGGGCCTACAAAGTGAGGGTTGTTTGTATAAGTAGTAGGATGGTTGTTGTGATTAGTAAAACTGTGAAGTATTTTTTAATTTGTCCTTTTTGTATTGAGATGATGTTTGAGGTGGTTGTACTAAGTAAATCGATTGTTATAGGTCCAGTGTTTTCTAATCATATTAAGTCTGTTAGTTGGGTAGAGTGTTTTTGACTAAATTTTAATACTTTGAGTGGGAGGATTCGATGAAGTAGTTTGAAAAATGCTAAGTGTGAAATAAATTTTCAACTTTTTGTAGTGTTTTGTAGCTTTGTTGTTATTTCTGTTGTTATGTACATTCCTGCAATAATTGTTATTAGTGGGGTTATTTTTATAAATGTAGTTAGTGAGGCTGGGGTGTTTGATAAAATTGGTATTAATATGGTGCCGGTCATTGTGGCAGCAAGGGTAAGGCGAATTAATGGAAATATTTGTTGTGGGCTTGATTCTTGTTGAGCAGTGATTGGTTTGTAACAAAAGAATTTTTTAGTAGTATAGAAGATTATTCGTGTAGTGTAAATTGATGTTATGGTTGTTGAGAGGAGTGTTGTTGTAAGGGCTCAAGCGTTGATGTTGGTACTTATTATGGTTTCAATGATTATGTCTTTGGAATAAAATCCGGATAAGAATGGTGTACCTGCTAGAGTAATTCCATTAATAGTTATAATGGTTGTTGTTGTTGGTAATGTATTTTTAGTACAGCTTATTTTTCGAATGTCTTGTTCATTTTGTATGTTGTGAATGATGGAGCCAGCACAGAGGAATAATGTTGATTTGAATGTGGCATGAGTAATTATGTGAAATATGGCTAGGTCTGGCTTGTTAATTCCGATTGCGATTATTATAAGACCTAGTTGGCTTGAAGTAGAGAAGGCAATGATTTTTTTGATGTCGTTTTGTGCGATAGCACATAATGCGGAGTAAATGGATGTAAGAGTGCCTAGGCATAGGCAGATTGTTGTTAAGTATTTGGTATTTATTATGGGGTGTATTTGTGCTAGTATATAAATTCCTGCTACAACTATAGTGCTGGAATGAAGAAGGGATGAAACAGGGGTCGGTCCTTCTATTGCTGCTGGAAGTCATATGTGCATGAAGAATTGGGCTGATTTCCCGATTGCAGCCATAATTAGGCCTAGGGTAATTAGCGTGTCTTTTGTACTTAGTGTTAATGTTGATATTACATCTCATGTCCCTAGGGTGGAAAGTAGTACGGTTATGACTAAAATTAGGCCGATGTCTCCGATTCGGTTATAAATAATTGCTTGAAGGGCTGCTGAGTTAGCATTGGTTCGTGTAGACCATCAGTTAATTAACATAAAAGACAAGATTCCTACTCCTTCTCATCCAACGAGTAGTTGCATAAAGCTCCCTGCTGTTGCCAGAATCAGTATGGAGATTAAAAAAATTAGTAAGTGTTTTTGAAATTTTTTTGTTGGTTCATTGGTTATGTACCATGTTGAGAATTCTATAATTGATCAGGTAACGAATAAGGCTGTTGGTAAAAATATAATAGAGTATTTGTTAATTATAAGTGTTATTGTTATGTTGGTTATTCCTGTATTGAGCAGGTTAAAGTCAACGTTAATGTTTTGTATTTGATGCTTTAAAATTAGTATTATTGGAAGAAGGGAGGTTAGAAAGGCTAATTTAATAATTTTTGTAATTTTTATTTCAAGTTTTTTGAAGAAAAGGGGCAATGTTAGTAGTAATATTGAAGTTAAAATTAGGGTAATTATTATTGGTTCTAACATGAGCTTTTACTTGGAGTTGCACCAAGATTTATGGTTCCTAAGACCACAGGATTGCTATTATCCTTTAAAAGTTGAAGGGTCTGAGGTTTTAATTTCAGGTGCGAGAGTTAGCAGTTCTATTGAATCCCTTCGGCCAAGAAGAAAAAGTATCTATCGTTAGGGTCACGACCTAATGTTTTATTAAACTACCTTGGCATTAATAGATTAGTTCTAAATTTAATGTAAGTAGAAGAATTGGCAGTGCATGTAAAATTATAATTAGTAGTTCTCGAGTTTGAGCTGGGTAAGTTTCTTTTGAGTCTTTTGTCATATGTCCTTGTTGTGTGGTTATAAATATTTGTAAGGTATAGATTGCTGTAATAGCTGCTCCTATGGCAGTTGTTATGATTGTAAGGGGAGACCAATTAAACAGGGTGGTCATAATTTGAATTTCTCCAATTAGGTTAATTGTTGGGGGCAGTGCTAAATTAGTTAGGCTTGCAATTAGTCAATATGAAGTTATTAGGGGCATGGCTTTGTGCATGCCTCGTATGGCAATTAATATACGAGTGTTTGTTCGTTCATATAATATGTTGGCTAGACAAAATAGTATTGAGGAGGTTAAGCCGTGGGCAACTATTAAAATAATTGCTCCTGAGGTACTTCATGGGGTTTGAATAAGTGTGGCGGAGGCTACTAACCCTATATGGCCTACTGAGGAATAGGCAATGAGGGCTTTTAGGTCTGTTTTTCGTAAACAAGTTAGTCCTGTTATAATAATTCCTCATATGGCTATTGCAATTATTGGGTAAATTAAAATGGTTGGAATGTTTGTTGGAGTTATACGGATAATTCCATATCCACCAAGTTTTAATAGAACTGCTGCTAGTACTATTGAACCAGCAATTGGTGCTTCTACATGTGCTTTTGGCAGTCAAAGGTGAATGCCATATAGTGGTAATTTTACAAGAAAGGCTGTCATACAGGCTAGTCATAAAATATTATTTGTAAGGTGATGGTTAATATTTGGTTTAAGCAGGGTTAGTATTAGGAAGTTTGAGCTGTTTTCTTGGTTATTTAGGAATAAGATTGCAATTAATAATGGGAGCGAGCCCAATAGTGTATAATACATGAAATATGTTCCTGCTGTTAGTCGTTTTGGTTGTGACCCCCATCGTGTAATAATAATTAGGGTGGGGATAAGAGTTGCTTCAAACAGGGTGTAGAATGAGGTTATATTGTTTGCCGACAGGGTTATTACTAACAGTGCTTGTAGAATGGCAATGTTTATTAGAAATCCTTGTTTTCGTGGTTTTGACTCTGTTTTTAGGTGATTTTGGCTTGCAATAATTATTATTGGGAGAAGTCAATATGATAAAACAATTAATGGGGCTGAGATTTGATCAATAAATAGGTATTGGTTGGAAAATATATTGTTTAACATTATTGGCATGTAAAGTCATTGAAGGCTAAGAAGGGTTATTAGTATTGAATATGATGTTAGGATTGTAAATAGAAGTTTATGTTGAATTAGAAGGGCTGAAGGAATCAATATTATTGTTGGGATTAAAATTTTTAGCATTTTAGTAAGTTTAGGTTTTTTACGTGATCATTTGTGTTTTTTTGTGTTGTAATTGTTATTAATGTAAGGCCTGCGCTTGCTTCACAGGCGCCTAGGGCAATTATAATAATAGGGGTTGATGTGGTGTTTGTGTTATTAATTGAGGATGCTGCTATTGATAAAAACAAAATTAAAGTCATAGATTCTATGCATAGGAGCATAGACATTAAATGGGCTCGGTTTATTGAGATTCCAAGCAGGCTCAGTAGAAAAGCACTAGTTGTTGTAAAATATACATATATCACGTAGAGATTTAGGGTGTGTCTAAAATTGCTAGTTCGAAGGTAGCTGTTTTGTATTAAACTAATCTCTAATTTTGTTCAGTCCAGGGCCCCTTGGCTTCATTCGTATGCTAGCCCTAGTGTTAATAGAAAAATAAGTAATAGTATTCATGTTGTTGCAGTTGTTGAGGTGTTTAACGCCCAGGGAATTGGAAGAAGTAGTGCGATTTCAAGGTCAAATAGTAGAAAAAAAATTGCGATTAAGAAGAATTGAATAGATAATGGAAGTCGTGCATTTTCTAGAGGGGAAAAGCCACATTCGTATGGAGATAGTTTTTCTATGTCGGGGCTTGTTTTTGGTGCTAGGTGATTAAAAATAATAAGGATTAGGGGAATTATTGTTGTAAGGGCTATTGTTATTATTAGGTTAATTATCACTTCTTATTTTATAAGATTAAACGAGTGGAAGTCGTTTGTATTTATTATACTAAAGTGATATGAGCCTCATCAGTAAATTGATGTAAAAAGGAAAATTCATACTATGTCTACAAAGTGTCAGTATCATGCAGCGGCTTCAAAGCCAAAGTGGTGGGAGGTTGTAAAATGATATAGGTTTTGTCGTATTAGGCAAACTATCAGGAATGTTGTGCCAATTATTACATGCAGTCCATGGAATCCTGTTGCTAGGAAGAAGGTAGACCCATAAACACCGTCGGATATTGTGAATGAGGCTTCGTGGTATTCTATGGCCTGTAAAAAAGTAAACCCAGCTCCTAGTAAAATAGTTATTATCAGGGCAATGATTGTTTTTTTTCGTTTTCCTTCTATTAATGAATGGTGGGCTCACGTGACGGTGAATCCTGAGGCTAGAAGTACTATTGTATTGAGTAGTGGAACTTCAAATGGGTTTAGTGGAGTAATACCTTTTGGGGGTCACTGTATCCCGATATTGTGGGTGGGGTTGAAGCTGAGAAAGAAAAAGGTTCAAAAAAAGCCAAAAAAGAATAAGACTTCTGAAGAAATAAACAGAATTATTCCGTATCGAAGTCCTTTTTGTACGGATTTAGTGTGATGTCCTTGAAATGTGCTTTCTCGTACAATGTCTCGCCATCATTGATACGAAGTAAGTAGTATTGTAAATAGTCCGAGGCTCATTAGGATAGTTGTTTTTGAATGTATTCATGTCACAAGTCCGGAGACTAGTGTAAATGCTGATATAGCACTTAAGATTGGCCATGGGCTTGGGGTCACTATATGAAATGGGTGTATTTGGTGGGTCATACGTATTTTCTTGTAAGTATAAGCATGTTAATAAGGTAAAAACATAGGCTTGGATAATGGCGACGGCGAACTCTAAGATTATTAGTAAGATTAAGAGTAACGTTGGTAATAAAAATAGGGTTGGGGCTATTTTAATTGTGGCGAGGGCAGCTGTTGAAATTAGTTGAAGTAGGAGGTGCCCTGCTGTTAGATTGGCGGTTAGTCGGACGCCTAGGGCGATTGGACGAATCAATAGGCTAATAGACTCAATAATAATGAGGGTCGGGATTAATAAAGTTGGTGTCCCTTCTGGCAGAAAATGTGCTATAGATTTAGTTGGTTGTGTTCGGAGGCCTGTTAGTACTGTGCCCAATCAAAGTGGGAGGGCAAGGGCTATATTTACGGAAAGTTGGGTTGTTGGTGTAAATGTATAGGGAAATATTCCTACAATATTTAATGTTAATAGTATTAGTAGTAAGGAGGCTAGAAGAGGGGCTCATTTTAGTCCGTTTTTAGAGGCTGGTATTATTAGATGTTTTGTGATTTCTTTTAATGCTCACTTTGTCAGTGTGTAAGTTCGGTTAGTGCTTAAACGGTTTGTTGGTTGTGGAATTAATATTAGTGGAACTAATAGTGTAATTAAAGTTATTTTTGTCCCGAATATTTGTGGTGTTTCAAATTGGCTAAATAGGTTTGTTATCATGGTCAAGTTCATTGGGCATAGTTTATTTTTTTTTCAAGTTTTTTAGGCTTTATGGTGAGCTTAGTTTTTGTGGTTTTTGCTGTTAGGGCTAGCAGAACTAATCAGGTTCATATAAATGTTAGGAATCAATTTGATGTATTTAGTTGCGGCACTCACTTGGGAGAAACCTTCTCTTCTTTAGCTTAAAAGGCTAGTGCTTTGCAAGCTTCCTAGTGAGTTTAGTAGAGTGGTAATTCAGTTTTCAAATTGTTTCATTGGTATTGACTCTGCTGTGATTGGCATAAAACTGTGGTTTGTCCCGCAGATTTCTGAGCATTGACCATAGAACACACCAGGCCGTATTGTTGTGAAGATCAGTTGATTTAGTCGTCCGGGCACTGCATCTGTTTTGATGCCGAGGGTTGGAAGGGTTCAGGAGTGTAGGACATCTTCTGCTGATACCAGTAGTCGTACTGTAGATTTTATTGGAATTGCTATTCGGTTGTCTACTTCTAGTAGTCGGGGGGCTCCATTTGTTAGATTTTGTTCTTTGATTATGTATGAGTCAAATGACAGATTTTCATAGTCTGAATATTCATAGCTTCAATATCATTGGTGTCCAAGTGTTTTAATGGTCAGGTGTGGGGCATTTTGGTCTTCTAGTAGGTAGAGGGTTCGCATTGAGGGGAGGGCAATAAATATTAGTACTATGATGGGAAGAAGGGTTCATATAAATTCTAGGTGGTTAGCATCGTTTGTGGAAATATCATAGAGTTTTGTTGTTGAAATGGCAAGGAGGGTGGCTATTACTGAAAGCCAAATTATTAGTAGCATTGTTATGGCATAATCATTAAAGTAGAGAAACTCTTCTATTATTGGGGATAGTGCGTTGTTTAGTGAAATTTGTGAGGGTTCTGACATTAGAACTTATAGAGGGCATCTATGTTTTGATTCTGACAGAATCATGTAATGTGTAGTATACTAAAGTTCTATGAAGGAAGAAGCAAAATGGATTGCGATTGGTTTGAAACCATTTTTATGGGGTTCAATTCCCCTCTTTCTTGTGGGGTGACTATTGGTGGAGTTGTAAAGGTGTGGTTTGGTGGTGGACAACCTTGAGTTCATTCTTGTGCTTTTTTGTCAGTTTGAGTTGTTAGTGTTTTTTGTTTTTTTGTAAATGCATCTCAGATTAGTCCAATTAGCATTATTGTGCCTATTATTGAAATAACTGATCCTAGTGATGAAATGCTGTTTCATAGTGTGTAGGTGTCTGGGAAATCAGAATATCGACGTGGTATTCCTGCTAGTCCTAATATATGTTGTGGGAAAAATGTAATGTTTACCCCTGTGAACATAACTCAGAATTGGGCTTTTGCTATTCGTTGGTTGAGTGAAAACCCTGTTAATATTGGGAATCAGTATACAAGTCCTCCTATAATTGCAAATACGGCCCCTATTGATAAGACATAGTGAAAGTGTGCTACTACATAATATGTATCGTGTAGAAGTGTGTCTAGTGACGAGTTTGATAACATGATCCCTGTTAAACCCCCCATTGTAAATAGATAAATGAACCCGGTTGCTCATAATATTGGGACGTTTCACTTAGTTTTTCCTCCAAAAATTGTAGCGGCTCAGCTAAAAACTTTAATTCCTGTGGGAACTGCAATTGTTATTGTTGCTGCTGAAAAGTATGCTCGTGTGTCGATGTCTAGGCCAACTGTAAATATGTGATGTGCTCATACAATGAAGCCTAATGTGGTGATGGCAAGCATAGCCCATACTATGCTATGGTATCCGAATGGTTCTTTTTTTCCTGAATAGTGAGTGACGATGTGTGAAATAATTCCGAATCCGGGTAAAATGAGAATATATACTTCTGGGTGGCCAAAGAATCAAAATAGATGTTGGAAGAGAATTGGGTCTCCCCCTCCGGCGGGATCAAAGAATGTTGTGTTTAGGTTTCGGTCTGTTAGGAGCATAGTAATGGCTGCTGCTAACACTGGGATGGCTAGTAATAGTAGGATTGCGGTGAAAAATACGGATCAGACGAACAGCGGTCAGTTGTATGGAATTGTTGAGTGCGGGGTTATGTTGATGCAGGTTGTAATAAAATTAATTGCTCCCAGAATTGAGGATGCTCCAGCCAGATGTAATGCGAAAATGGTTATGTCTATTGATGGACTTGAATGTGTTATGTTTCCTGCTAATGGGGGGTAGATTGTTCAGCCTGTTCCTACTCCGTCGCCAAATTTTGATGACATTAGAAGTAAAAAGAATGATGGTGGTAGTAATCAGAAACTTATGTTATTTATTCGTGGAAATGCTATGTCTGGTGCTCCTAGCATTAGTGGTACTAGTCAATTGCCAAATCCGCCAATTATAATTGGTATTACTATAAAGAAAATTATAATAAAGGCATGAAGTGTAATAAAGGTGTTGTATATTGTGTCTCCATTGTATTGACCTGGCTGAATTAATTGTAGTCGGATTATAAGGCTAACTGTTGAGCCGGTGAAGCCTGCTATGGCGCCAAATAAGAAGTAAAGTGTTCCGATGTCTTTGTGATTAGTTGATAAAAGTCAGCGGGTTAGTGTTGACATGGTAAGATGGCTGAATTGAGGCGGTGGTTTGTAATTCCATTTATGGAGTGATAGACTCCTCTTATCAGGCCTGAGATGACACTAAATTGCAAGTTTAGTTTTGAGAGTGCAAGACTTTCGTAGGCTTAAATTGTTATGTTGGGTATATTGTAAACTGATGCCTGCTAGTTTAGGTAAATAGCTGTTAACTATTTTTTGTAGGATCAAGGCCTGCCGGTTTTAGAGGCCTTATTTTAATTAAAATATCTGGGTTGCATACAGGTGATGTAGGAGAAGGTCCTATAGGTCTTTCAAAAGCTAAGGGTCCTCCCTTGTTTGTGGTGTTGAAGGCCACTGGTTTAAGATTTAATCCTAAGCTTTTCTGTACGGGACTGCTGGAATGAGGTGGGTGACGAATAGTGCTGTTGGGATTATTATTGTTATTGGTTGTAATTTTTGGTTTTGGGTTCGTCATTTTGTTGATGAAGGGGTTGTTGTTGGTGGGGTAAGCATTATGATTAAGTAGGCGATTCGTAGGTAAAATAGTAAGCTAACCAGTGATGTTATGATTGCTAGGGTTGCTAGAGCAGTGAGTTTTTGTGAGATGAGTTCATTAAGAATTAGTATTTTTGGTATAAATCCTGTGAATGGTGGTAAGCCGCTGGTGGAGAGTATTAAGAGGGCAATGGAGAGGGTTATTGTTATGGAGGTTGTTCATGTTGTAGATAAATTTTGTAGTGTTTTTATTGATGTGCTTGTTATTATTAAGAAGATTGGGGTGGTTATAATAATGTAAATGAAGATGTTTATGAGTGCTATGTTTGGGGAAAAGGCCATAATTGTAATGGTTCATCCTAGATTGTTGATTGATGAGTAGGCTATTGTTTTTCGGAGTTGTGTTTGGTTAATGCCTCCTAGTCCTCCAATAATTATTGATAGGATTCCTGCGGATACTAAAATGGTGGGTTGAATATTATTTGAAATTATGTACATTAATGTAATGGGGGCGATTTTTTGTCACGTTGTAATAAGTAGTGCTGTTTGTAGTGTTGTGCCTTGTAGTACTTCTGGAAGTCAGAAGTGAATTGGGGCGGCCCCTATTTTTATTATTAGGGATAAAGCTATGATTGTTGTGGAGAATTTGTTTTTAAGTTCTAAGATATCTCAGTTGCCTGTTTGTCAGGCATTAATTGTGCTTGACAGTAGTATTATTGCTGATGCAATTGCTTGTGTTAAAAAATATTTGGTTGTGGCTTCTGATGCTCGTGTGGTTTTTGGTTTAGAGATTATTGGTAGGATGGCCAATATGTTTAGTTCTAATCCAATTCAGGCTATAAGCCAGTTGGAACTTGATATAGTTATAATGGTGCCAATAATAATGCTTAGAGTAATAATTGTTATGGATGCTGGGGTAATGCATTAGGAGGTGTAACACCGTTTTTGGGGCATGGGCCCAACTGCTTATGTAGCAGATCCTAATTGGAAGTGAGAGTTGTGATGCTCTGTAGCTATTTCATCAAAATAGTCCTTGACTCGGGCACACTTCTATTTAAGTTAGAGAATAGTATAGGTGGTAGTACAAAAAATTTTGGATTTTTTTATGGAGGTTCGAGTCCTCTTTCTCTAGTTTAGAGTTGTTGGGGGAAGGGCTATAATTGATATAGGCATTATTGTGTATAATAAACAGGATGCTAAAGTCATTGGTAAAAATTGTTTTCATAGAAGATGTATAAGTTGGTCATATCGAAATCGCGGGTAAGTTGTTCGAATTCAAATGAAGCCTATGGTTAATATTGTAGTTTTTATTATAAGGTTTATTGAAAATATGTTTGGTTCATGTGATATTGGGCTTAAGAATAAAATTACTGATAGTGTGTTTATAATTAAAATGTTTGAATATTCAGCTAGGAAAAATAGGGCGAATATTCCGCTGGCGTATTCTACGTTGAAGCCGGATACTAGCTCTGATTCACCTTCGGTAAGATCAAAGGGGGTTCGGTTTGTTTCGGCTAGTGTTGAGACAAACCATATTATAGCTAGCGGACAAGATATTAGTACGAGCCATGTTTTTTCTTGGGTTTTTAAAAATAGTTGTATTGTATAGCCTCCTGTTTGAGTTGCCATGCATATTAGAATTAGCCCTAGTGTTACTTCATAGGAAATTGTTTGTGCAATGGCGCGTAGTGCCCCAATTAATGCATATTTTGAATTAGATGCTCATCCTGATCATATGATGGTATACACAGATATGCTTGAAAGAGCTATTAATAACAATAAGCCAAGATTAATATTTATTAGGGGGTGTGGCATTGGAATTGTTGTTCATATTAATATTGCTAGTGTTAAGGCTAGTGTTGGGGAGAGGATAAATATGGTTTTTGATGAGAGTGTGGGATGAATGGGCTCTTTTACAAATAGTTTGATTCCGTCTGCTACTGGTTGTAGCAGACCAATTGGTCCGACGGTGTTTGGGCCTTTTCGTTGTTGTGCAGAGCTAATGATTTTCCGTTCTAGAAGAGTCAAAAAAGCAATAGCTACTAAGGTGGTAATAATTATTGTTAGTAAGTTTATTATTTGGGGTGCTTTAATTATTGGTGAGACGATTTGGACGTCTGATTAAAGGTTTTAGGTCTTTTGCATTTGCCTGGCTCTGCCACACCAAACGGTAATTCTTGCCTAGGATTGTATTGCCTAGGCGCATGTTTTGCACTTGAGGTTTTTCAGTGCGTTATATGAAGGACTTTCCTTCAGAATTGGTCCTGCTTCATCGGTCCTTTCGTACTAGAGGGAGCGGTAAAACAGATATAGACCGACCTGGATTACTCCGGTCTGAACTCAGATCGCGTAGGATTTTAATCGTTGAACAAACGAACCGTTAGTAGCTTCTACACCACTTGGGTATCCTGATCCAACATCGAGGTCGTAGGTATTCTTGTTGATAAGAACTCTTCAAGAATGTAGCGCTGTTATCCCTGGAGTAGCTTGGTCCATGGATCAGTAGTACTGGGTCATACGGTTTTTCCAGTAGATTTGTTGATCTGGTGGTGGTGTAGAGGTTTTGTTTCTCTTAAGTTGCCCCAACTTAAAATTAACATCATATATTTGATGGGAATTTAAAGTTTCACAGGGTCTTTTTGTCTTGTTTTGGCATACCTGCTTTTGTACAGGTAGATCAGTTTCACCGACTGTCTTCAAGAGACAGTTTCTTTCTCATGTGGCCATTCATACAGGTCTTTATTTAGAAGACAAGTGATTGCGCTACCTTTGCACGGGTTATCGCGGCCGTTTAAGGTTTCCCTCACTGGGCAGGCATTACCTTTAATACTTGTTAGGCTAATGGCTATGTTTTTGGTAAACAGTTGGAAAGATTGATTGCCGAGTTCCTTTTGAAGACTTTTGTCTTCTGTAAAATAATCCTGTGTTGGGTCTACAGTTTTTTTATGAAGTGTGAATTGTTTTTCATATTTTCTGAATATGTTGGGCTCTTATCTTTAGAGAAAATTTCATGTTACTAGTTCTAGCAGGGTTTCTTCTATAGTCTTATAGAATGGCCTGGTTGGAGGTGGGAGGTTGGTTTATGTTGTTATATTTTTGGAATGGTGTTACTATGACGTAATATTTAGTGGTGGCTGTTTTAAGGCCAACTGGTTAATATTTTGTGCTTTCTCTCCATTTTAGGTTGTAGCCTAGGTCAATAGAGCTGTACCTTTATTGACTATGTCTCGGTTGGAAGGGCTCATTATGTTTTATGCTTATACTCCGAGGCTGAACTTAAATTCATTAATCAGGCAACCAGCTATCGGCAAGTTCGTTTGGTTTTTCGCCTCTATTCTCGAGTCTTCTCATTCTTTTGCAACAGAAATGAGTTAGTTCTATTAAACTGCTTGAGAATAGCTCACTTACATTCGGGGTATCAGGCGGGAGGGCTTCTTGTCTGAGTGAGACTGGCTGGACAATGATGCAATAGGTACGTGGTGTTATCTCTGCTTTTTTTGTGCTTGATGTGATATTGATCTTTCAATGTTCCTTCACAGTACTAATCTCTATTGCGTCAGTTTTGAAGTTTGCTCTCAGCTACTAGTCTTTTAGAATGTTTTAGTGTGTTGTTCTGTTGTTTTGTGATGTTGGTTGGGCTAAATTGTTTGCTCAAAAAGGTATAATAGGACGTCTTCCGTTTGTAAGTCGGGTGCTTTAGTCGTAAGCTACTTTTTGCTTCCAAGCACACCTTCTGGTACGCTTACCATGTTACGACTTTCCTCTCCTATAAGACTATGGTGAGGGTGACGGGCGGTGTGTGCGTGTCCAATGTCCTGGTTCAGTAGAACGCTCTTATTCTTCTTACTGCTAAATTCTTCTTCGTGCGACTGTATTTCAGTGAAGTTTTGTTGTTGTGTAGTAGTGTAGCCCATTATTGTCCTTCTCATAAGCTACGCCTTGGCCTGTCGTTTTAGGGGGAGCCTAAGTCGCTCTATTTTTAGAAAAATGGGCTGTCGACGGCGGTATATAGGCTGGATTTGCCAGAGTAGGTAAGGTTTAACGTGGATTATCGATTATATAACAAGCTCCTCTAGGTTGATTTTGGACACCGCCAGGTCTTTTAAGTTTTGAACTAATGTTTGTACTTTTTTGGCAGTGTTGTTTATTTCCAGGCATAGTAGGGTATCTAATCCTAGTTTGTACCCTGGTTTTGATGAGTCAAATGTCCTTAATATAAGATTGTTTTGGTATTATTGTAGGTGCTGTTTAACGGTCCAATTTTGTGTTCTTCTTATTTGTTGGTTGGATTAAATTTTAGTCATTTTTTTGCCGGTCATGCTATTTTGGGTCTTCTGTATAACCGCGGCGGCTGGCACAGAGATTTGCCGACTCTAATTGATCATAGCTTAATCGAGCTTGGCTCATTGTTAAATGTTAATTACTGCTGCATGTCCGTGTGGATGTGGCGGGGCTTGGCGTCTTGGGGGTCACCCTGATGCCAGCTCTGTTTACACTTTGTTTTATAGGCGTATTTCACGGGAATGTTGAGGCTTGCATGTATAGACTTGTTTACAAATAGCAGTAAGTCTAGGACCAAAACGTTAAGTGTCATTGTAATTAGTGACTGAAGCACTATGCTTGGTTTGGTTAATATGTTGGGTGGAGTAGTTTGGCTGTGTGACACCCAAATATTTTTTGATGTTTGATATATATATATACCATAATATGCATGCTATTTAATGTCGTTAAATATAGGACATTAAATGTGATATATCATGTATATATATATATGATACGCCATAATATGCATGCTATTTAATGTCGTTTCGAGGGTGTATTTGGAGCGTTAGCTCATTTTAGTGGCTTCAGCACTATGCTTTGTTATTAAGCTACGTAATACATTTGGTTGGTTGCATTATTGAAATGATGTTTGATGTTTGTCAGTGTTTAAAGTAGAGCATTGGCTGTGTGTGCTTTAAACATATGATATTAATTATGTGTTTTGTTTTAGACTTGTTTTTGGTTAATAAATGAATGTTTGTTTGTTTGATCAAACAGTTTGTTTTTCTAGAGTAGTTCCTGTTAAAATGAAGTTTGATACAAGTAAAATATGTCTACTGAGCATGAAAAGATATCGCTCCGCTTGGGGGTTGCGGGCAAAGGACAGTTCATAGTATGGACCTTCAACAATTGGTGTCATTAATATCACTTTGAAATGAGGCTGAAGGGAAAGAGATAAAAAAAATACCAGATGCCGGGAGAGCCAAGGAATGTCTGGTCACGGGTGAGATGCAGCACACTCATCAATCAGAGGTCTTGGAAAAAACATTCTATGCGGGGTAGAGTTTTAGGTGCCTGAGATAGGAACCAGAGGTCTTGGAAAGATCATATCTTAGCGGTAACTTAGTTAAAGGAGCCACGAGACTGGTAATAGGAAGCCTTATGATGGCGGGTTGGTGGTCTCTCGTGAGAAGCCAGATTAATAAATCACCTGATACTAGCTTCAAGGAATTTGTCTGTCTTGGAGAGTGTTACATGCTTATTAGACGTGAGGGGAAGGATATAATGTACTATAAACATAATTATGTCTTATAGGATATAATAATATGTATATATATAATATATATGAGGAAAAACACTATATGTTATATATACATATGTATCCTCGGGGAATGTGGGTTTAAAATTTGGGGAGAACCCGGCACAGGAGATAATATAATTAAAATGGGGGTTGGGGGCCCCAGTTGGGCTTGCCCTCTTTTGAGGGTGTATTTGGAGCGTTAGCTCATTTTAGTGGCTTCAGCACTATGCTTTGTTATTAAGCTACGTAATAC